GTGTATCTTTTAGTTTTGTTTACCCCCCTTATGGGGGCCATGGTCTCTGGTTTATTTGGAAGAAAGATAGGAGAGAGGGGGGCGGGAATTTTAACTTCAAGCTGTTTAATTATAAGTTTATCTTGATGTGTTTTGATATTTTATGAAACAACCTTGAGCTCCTCTACGACACATGTAAAATTATGAAGGTGGTTAGACTTTGACCTATTAACTGTCTATTTCGGTTTACAGTTTGATAGTCTTGTCGCGATAATGTTGCTCGTTGTTACAATTATATCCACTTTAGTTCATATCTTTTCTATGGCATATATGCAGGGGGATCCCCATATTCCTCGCTTTATGTCTTACTTGTCTCTCTTTACATTTTTGATGGTTGTATTGGTTACCAGCGATAATTATCCACAGTTATTTATTGGTTGGGAGGGGGTGGGTTTATGTTCTTATTTATTAATAAATTTTTGATTGACTAGGGTAGAGGCCAATAAAGCGGCCATAAAAGCTATGTTAGTTAATCGAGTGGGGGATGTGGGGTTGGTTTTAGCTATGTTTGTACTTTTGGATCGTTTTGGGTCCTTAGATTTTTCTTCTGCTTTTAACATGGTTGTTGTTTCTGCTCCGACTAGTGGTATTACCTTAATTTGTTTGCTATTGTTTGGGGGGGCGGTTGGAAAATCTGCACAGTTGGGGTTGCACACTTGGTTGCCGGACGCTATGGAGGGTTAATGTTGGGCCGCTTTGTTTAAGTAATTAGCTAGGGACGTTGAATCACTATACGCTGGGAAGGCTTGGAATAGTTGAAGGTGCATTTTTTAAGTTTTTAACCTTATAGGGGGCTCGGAGAGTCTATCAGCGGGTAACAAAACAGGGGGTTAGTAATTAGATTTAATAGATCGGTTTATTGAGTTTAAAAAGATAAGGTTGGGGCTTTAAAGGGGCGGACCTTTTCTCTCTTAAATTTTTCAATTTACAGAGGGAGTGGTAGGACTTTTGTTTTACAGATCCGGGTTGTTAAAAACCCCCCTCCATTGTTGGAACTTCCGAGACTAAATGTGATTCTACTTTACAAGCCTAAGTTTAGAGAGATATATATAAATTTCGATTATTTTCATGTAGAGGGGGGGGGGAGAGAGTGTTGTTCTTTGTTAAAGGGAATAAGATCCACTCTCTTTTTTTAATAAGACATTGTGGGTTTGCTGTTTTATTAGCCCATCTCTTGATTATTTTTAAGTTGGGGGGTAGAGAGGACAAAGGGTAAGTCGTCAGGCTCATCACCTGAAGAAACGGGTTCGACTCCCGTCTCTACGAGCCCTTTGTGGAATGGATTGGGGAGTTTAGGTTTAAATGAAGGGGGGGGGGTAGATAACTAGGATGGGCTAAATTGGACGAACGATTCGAAAAGGCGATGTCAAAGGGGCTTGAGAGCCGCATTTCCACACGGAGACGTAATGAAGCAAACTGGAAAAGGAAACATTTTAGTACCAGAGTGGCACAGAGAAATCAAACGAGATTCTGCAAGTAGCGGTGAGCGAAAGTGGAATAGTTCAATGGTCTGTTGGGGGCGAGTAAATAGTGGAAGAGAGGTGCTCACATATCTAAGACTAAATGTTAGTTCCATACCGAAAGAGAGAGTACTGTAAAGGAAAGTTTAAAGAGAATTGAAAAAATCTTGAAATCAGTCCTTTAGAGCAGCTGTAATACAGCGTACCTTTCGTATAATGGGTTTATAAGATATAGTTTGGCAAATTTAAGTTAGGACCTAAAAATGTATTGGGAGAAGAGAATGGAGGTAAAGAGAAATCGAGAGTGCTCTCTTTAGTCAAATTGCCCGAAACCAAGTGATCTAACCATGGGCAGTTTTAAGGAACGAACTGGTGGTTGTGGCAAAAACCTCGGATGACCTATGGTTGGGGGGGAAAGACTAATCGAACTTGGAGATAGCTGGTTTTCTGCGAAAACTATTGAAGTAGTGCGTTCACAATTCCGGGGGGGTTTGAGTTAAAAGAGTTTTTATGGTAAAGTATGATCGCTCGAAAGGGGGGGAAAGACCATGAATGTAAAAATCGAAGTGGACAGGCAGACAGTGGGCGAGAAAGTGCATTGTCAAAAGGGGGAGCCCTAATCAGAAGTTAAAGTCATAGATCGATTGGGGCTGTCTCTAAATAGTTAAGTGTAAAAGGAGTCTGGGATTTAAACAATGAGGAGGTAGGCTTGGGGCCAGCCATCTTTGAAAGAGGACGTAGTAGTCCACTTGAGAATTTTTTTATCCTTAAAATTATGGTGGCTAAAATAGAACTGAAATTCTGAGGGCGAAGTTTGCTTGGTAGTAGAACGGGCTGTTGGGTGGTTTAGTGAGAGCCCAAGCATCAGAAGAGATAATGTGAACATGAGTAAATAATTGTTGAACTACTTCTCCAGGTTTCCAAGTTTCAACCCTGGGGCTTGGGTAATACAGCCCCTAAGGTGGCGGCCGAGGGTCGCTTCGATGGGAGATAATAATAAACGCACAGAGTGCCAGGAAAGAATTATTAAAAGTTGGTACTGTCGTAAACTAACATAAGTGGGAGATAGTGGAGGGGAAAGTTTTTTTAAGGAACTCGGCAAATTTTTTGGCTTCCATTAGGGAGTTTTTATAACACAAGGCCTCGGCTGTTTACCAAAAACACAGCTCTTTGCTAATATGAAAGTAGAAGTATGAAGGGTGAGACCTGCCCCATGGTTGTATCTAAAGGGGTCGGTAGGGCCGATATTATAAAGACAATTGAATGGCTGCGGTAACTGTGACCGTGAAAATGTAGCGTAATCAATAGTCAATTAATTGTTGGCCGGTATGAATGGTGTCACGAAGGCCTCACTGTCTTAAGAAAATCCCCTGTGAAATTGAATTTGTAGTGAAGATGCTACATTCAAATTGTTAGACGAAAAGTCCCCATGGAACTTTACTGGAGACTTATGTGGTCTATCTGACGAATAGATAGTTTAGATTAGGTGGTGTTAACTGTTGTTAGTAAAATTCACTCTTTTATTTTAAGAGGGCTAACTCTTCTTTTGAATAAAGTTAGAGAAATGAGGTAAGTTAGACAGTTTGGTTGGGGCGATCGCCTTTTAAAAAGTAACGAAGGTGGGCTTAAGATACATATTTAATAGTTGTCGTCTGACTGTGAAGGGGGAGCCCTGAGCAGACACTAAAAAGAGCCTTGTGCGGGTAATGGTGGGTTGCAGTGACCCGTTAATTTAAGGTGAAAGAGTTAACGATAAACAAATAAAAGTTACCCTGGGGATAACAGCGCAATAACGTTTGAGGGGTTTTCTTGATGACGATGTTTGCGACCTCGATGTTGAATTGCGGCATCCTGGGGTGCAGTCGCTCCCAAGGGTGGGTCTGTTCGTCCATTAAAGCCGTACATGATTTGAGTTAAAAGCGTGGTAACACAGCTTGGTTTCTATCTACAATTTGAAGAAACACTGATATAACTGTTTTCTAGTACGAAAGGATCGAAAAATTAGTGGTTTTCTTATTTTTATAAGTTACGATCAATCTATTGGCTTCGATAATTTTTGAAGGTGCCTTTTTGTTAATCGCTGATCGCCTCTAAAGTGGGAACATTTTATTTAGTTGTTTGAAGTTCTGTAGAGGAGTAGGTTCCTGTCTAATATGGGCGGGGGGTTTTCATGGATATAAAAAACAGTGTATCTTTTAGTTTTGTTTGAGTTCTAGAGTATCTTTAAAACCCATTTATTTATAAGTGGGGGTGTTGGGTTATGTTTGCATCATTGTCGGGTATTTTTGAGAAGGTTAACTTAAAAGTGGTTTGGGGGATCGGGTTCTACTTTGGATCTTTTTAAATGCTCGTGGCAATAGTTTATTTACTTTTAAAAGTATTTATAGTTGTGGTTCCATTGCTTATAGCAGTAGCTTATTTAACTTTAGCTGAACGGAAGGTTTTAGGGTACATGCAGGCTAGAAAGGGGCCAAACGTAGTGGGGGTGGCCGGGTTGGTACAGCCTTTTGCTGATGGCGTGAAATTATTTACCAAAGAGATGGTAATTCCGCACCACACTAATTTGTTTGTATATATAGTGGCTCCGATGCTCTCCTTCACTTTAGCCTTAGTTGTTTGGGGGGTAGTGCCCTATGAGAGGGGGGTTTTAATAAGTGATTTAAAAATAGGGATTTTGTATGTATTGGCCATTTCTTCCATAGGTGTCTATGCTATATTAATGTCCGGGTGGGCCAGTAATTCTAAATATGCTTTTTTGGGGGCGATTCGGGCGGCGGCTCAAATGATTAGTTATGAGGTTTCTATTGGGTTGATAATCATTTCGGTTCTTTTGTGTGTTGGTTCTTTGAGTATTACTGAAATAGTTTTGGCTCAAAATAGTGGCGTTTGGTTTGTTTTGCCGTTATTTCCTGTTACAATAATGTTTTTTGCTTCAGCCTTGGCGGAGACCAACCGGGCCCCCTTTGATTTAACAGAAGGAGAGTCGGAGCTAGTGTCGGGGTATAACGTAGAGTACGCCTCGATGTCTTTTGCTTTATTTTTTCTGGCAGAATATGCTCATATTATATTAATGAGTTGTTTAACAACTATATTATTTTGGGGAGGGTGACTCTCTCCGATTAGATATTTGGGAGGTGGGGCTGGGTGGTTTGGCCTAAAAGTGGCTTTAATAATTTTATTATTTATTTGAGTAAGGGCCTCTTTTCCTAGAATTCGGTATGATCAGCTTATGGCCTTGTTGTGAAAGGCGTATTTACCTCTAAGTTTAGGAATAGTAACTTTTGTGGCTAGTATTCTTTTCGGATTAAATGGCCCCCCTCCTATCTAAGTCTAAAAACTATTCTTTCAAGATAAGGAGGCTTAAGTTTAGAGAAAGATTAGTAAAACAGATCCGTTTTTTATTGGAATTAAGGGGTTTTGGAGGTTGGTCTATAGTGGCCGGAGAAAGTAGTTAGAATATATTTTGAGATTTTAGGTATTACTCTTTTATAGGGGGGTGAAATGCTCTTTATTATGTTTAGTTGGGTGTATCTAAAGCAGATAGAGTCAACCTTTTTTTATGAGTTCTCTAACTTAGGGTGGGCGTGCAGTTCGATCTGGGGGGGGGTTTTCCTATGCCATTGCGAAAAGTGAATCCTCTTTTATCTCTAATGAATAGTGTATTGGTGGATTTGCCGTCTCCCTCTAATATAAGTTATTTGTGGAATTTTGGCTCTTTGTTAGGACTGTGTTTAGTTATGCAAATAGTAACCGGGTGTTTTTTGTCAATGCACTATTGTGCGGAGGTCGGTTTGGCTTTTGCCTCGGTGGGACATATTATGCGCGATGTAAACTATGGTTTTTTACTAAGACACTTTCATGCCAATGGGGCTTCTCTGTTTTTTCTGTGCCTCTATATTCATATAGGTAGAAGTTTGTATTATGGGGGCTATACTAAAACTTCGGTTTGGCGAGTTGGTATAATAATATTTGTTTTGACCATGGGTACTGCTTTTATGGGCTATGTGTTACCTTGAGGTCAGATGTCTTTTTGGGCGGCTACGGTTATTACGAACCTATTGTCTGCTTTTCCTTATGTGGGAGCAGATATTGTTCAATGGGTTTGGGGGGGGTTTAGTGTTTCTAGCGCTACGCTCACTCGATTTTTTGGTCTGCATTTTCTATTCCCTTTTCTTTTAGCAATTTTAGTTGGAGTTCATTTAATCTATTTACATGTAGAGGGGTCGAATAGTCCTATCGGAGTTAAGGGCCCGGTGGATGACGTGGTCTTTCATGTTTATTACACATCTAAGGATTGATATGGAATGGTAGTTACGATCGTGTTATTAAGTGTTATTGTGTACCTAGCCCCTAATTTATTAGGTGACCCAGAAAATTTTATTCAAGCCAATTCATTGGTGACTCCAGTTCATATTCAGCCTGAGTGGTATTTTTTATTTGCTTATGCGATCTTACGTTCGATCCCCAATAAATTGGGGGGAGTGGTCTCTATGTTTTTTAGTATATTAATCTTATTTTTTCTTCCATTACTCCATCGGAGTTGATTAAGAGGCTTACCATTTCGCCCCTTTGGGCGCTTGGCCTTTTGATTTTTAGTAGTGGACTTTTTTCTTCTTACTTGGATTGGGTCTCAGGTGGTTGAAGAGCCTTTTATAGTAATTGGGCAATTAGTCTCTTTTTTTTACTTCTCTTATTTTTTTATTTGAGTTCCTTTGTTGGGGGAATTAGAGAATCAACTATTATTTTTTTTGAGGGTGGAAAGTGGTTGTATATAAACCTAAGTTCTGTGTGCCTTTTAATTAATGATGCCCTCTAACTCTTTGGAGTAGTGTTCAGACTTAAGTAAAAACACATATGTGTTTTTTTCTATTGTTTAAATCGTGTATTATAGGTATAGAATTGTAGCTGTGGTATTGTTATTATTGGGGGGTTGGGGGATGGTTTTTAATAGAGGCCATTTTATAATAATGGTAGTCTCTATTGAATTAGTTTGATTAGCAGCTTTTTTTTTGTTTTTAATTAATTCCATAGAAAGAGATCTTTTAATTGAACAAGTCTTTACAATTATGGGTTTAACAATAGCGGCGGCGGAGTCCGCCATAGGGTTAGCCATTATGGTTGCTTATTATCGAATAAGAGGAACAGTACTTCTTAAATCTTTAAGTTCACTTAGGGGTTAAAAGAAAAATTGTTATGGGGGGTTGGCTTGAATAATATTATTTGGGCGGATTTGGTTATTATAGTGAACATAGAATTTTATAGCCTTCTCTTTTTATTAATTTTTAGTGTAGTTTTATCTGCTTTTTTTTCTGGCGCCTCTTATTTTTTAGGGGTGAAACAGCCGGATCGGGAGAAAGTTTCGGCTTATGAGTGTGGGTTTGAGCCCTTTGGAGTTCCCGGGCGCCCTTTTTCGGTGCGATTCTTTTTAGTTGGTATTTTGTTTTTAATTTTTGACTTAGAAATATCTTTTCTTTTCCCTTGGTGTGTAATTTATAATCAAATCGCCCCCCTTGGTTTTTGAATTATGGTAGTATTTTTAGGGATTTTAACTTTAGGTTTGGTTTATGAGTGGATTAAAGGGGGGTTGGAGTGGGAATAGGTGTATTGTTAGTACAAAAGTGTTATCTAAAGATTAGTTCTCCGACCAACTTTTTGGAGCCTTTGCATTTTTGGTTTCCATATGTGTGGCGGTACTCAGGGGTGAAAACGGCATAGTAGTGGGGCCTTTTCACATAAGCAAGTAGGCGGCCCTGGGTTTGCGACTAGTTATGGTTTACTTTAAAAATGAAGTAAGGGGCTTTGTCTGGGATTAACCCGGGGGTTTTCTATTGTATTAAGCGTGTTTCTGTTTACGATTTGGATTGAGATGTGATCTAACACTTTATTCGACTTCGTCGAACAAAAAGGGGGGGGCCGAATGGTTTTAGATAGTATTTGGATTATTTAAATTTGTAAGAAAATCCTTTGGTTCTTCTAAATATTGTTATTCGATACCAACAGAACGTGCTTGGGCCGAAATTGTTTGTGTTGAAGAAGAAAAGATTTGGGAGTTCGTGTTGTACCACTATTAAGAGCGGCGATTAGTCAGCTTTTGGTTATGGACATACAATGTTGCTCAGGTTGTTAAAAGTGCGGAGGGACAAAGACGGAGGGAATTTTCATTAATAAATATGCTCTGGTGGGCGGGGGCTTTCAAGAAAATGGAGATGCCGCAATTAGACACTATTACTTATTTGACTCAATATAGGTGAACTTTATTTGTTTTGTTCTTATTGTTTTTCCTGTTGGTGTTTTTTGTTTTACCCACTATTAAAATTAATTGGCTTATAAGAAGATCTATAAGGGGAGGGGGGGCTGTTTTCGAAGGTGGTTTAGCATTAACTAAAGAAGTTGTCTCTGTTTGGGGGCAGTTTTAACTTGTAGTGAAGATGCCGGTTAAATGTCCGGTAGAATTAAGAAAGATATTGGATATTTTAAAAATGAGAGAAAGAGGGATGGGAACCAATTTATATTTAACTCGTTGAGTTTTTTCTACTAATCATAAGGATATCGGCACGTTATATTTAGTGTTTGGGGTTGGGGCTGGTATGATAGGTACGGCTTTTAGTGTGTTAATAAGACTGGAGCTCTCTGCCCCGGGGGCAATGTTAGGGGACGATCATCTTTATAATGTAATTGTTACTGCACATGCTTTTATTATGATTTTTTTCTTGGTTATGCCAGTCATGATAGGGGGGTTTGGAAATTGGTTAGTGCCACTATACATTGGGGCACCCGATATGGCCTTTCCACGACTTAATAATATTAGTTTTTGGCTATTGCCCCCGGCTTTAATCTTACTATTAGGCTCTGCCTTTGTTGAACAAGGAGTTGGCACAGGATGAACGGTTTATCCCCCCTTATCTAATATTCAAGCACATTCCGGGGGGGCGGTGGATATGGCTATTTTTAGTCTCCATTTAGCCGGGGCGTCTTCAATATTGGGGGCAATGAATTTTATAACAACGATATTTAATATGAGGGCTCCAGGAGTAACGTTGGATCGGATGCCACTATTTGTGTGGTCTATATTGATTACTGCTTTTTTATTATTATTATCTTTACCAGTATTAGCTGGGGGTATAACTATGCTTTTGACGGATAGAAATTTTAACACTACTTTTTTTGATCCTGCAGGGGGGGGGGACCCTATTTTATTTCAGCATTTGTTTTGGTTTTTTGGACATCCAGAGGTCTATATATTAATATTACCTGGCTTTGGAATGATTTCTCAAATTATACCGGCTTTTGTTGCCAAGAGACAGATTTTTGGGTATTTAGGAATGGTTTATGCAATGCTTTCTATTGGAATATTGGGTTTTATTGTGTGAGCTCATCACATGTTCACGGTTGACTTTAGCCATTGAAAATAGTAATATTTTTGCGCTTTGTCCTGCTATATGCTGAGCCAATCTTTTGGGAATAAGTGTTCGTTTTTCCCCTCTTGTTTTCCAATTTACAGAGGGATCGGTAAGACTCTTGTCTTACAAACTAAGGCAGCAAAAATTTTATCTTCCTGGGGTCAATCAGCAGGAAACTAAACCCCCCTTTGGTGGCTCTTTTTTTTTCTGAGAAAGGGGCGTTTTAGGGTCCTTAGAGACTGCATGTGGGAGATTCGGACTTAATAATAATAAACAGCCTTCAACCTTCCAAGACCTTCAATGGTTGATTGGGTTTGTTGAGGCTGTAGGTTGGGTTTTTGTTCTTAAAAAGGGGGGTTATGGTGTAGGGGGGTTTAATATAACGCTCTCTATTTGGCAGTGTTTGAAGGAGACTCCGACTCTTTATTATATAAAACGTCGATTAGGACATGGACATGTGAGGGTTTTAAAGTCGGATCTGTTAGGGAGATATTCTCTTACAGATAAAACCCATTTCTTTGGTCTTTTCTTTTTATTAGAAGGAAAACCTTGAACTCCTCGTTTTTACGATTTAGAGAGGGCTTGGGGGGCTTTAATATCTCTTGAAAATAAAGGCTCTTTTTGTGACATAGGGAGGACGAGGGGGGCCTTAGAGAGAATTAGGGGGGAGCTGGCTTTTGTTTTGAGCTATCAATTAAAGGGGTTTTCTGTTGATCTCTTTGAAGATTGGTTTGTGGGGTTTGTCGAGGGGGGGGGCCTTTTTATTATTAATTTTAAGTATCGTTTAAAGAGGGGGCCCAAAAAAGAAGTAATTTGGGTTTTGGCCCTGGTACAAAGTGTTAAGGACGGGTTTGTTTTGGAGCAATTCAAAGGCGGATGGGGGGGCACTTTTAGATTTAATAAAAAGGATGGCATTTATATTTGAGAAGGGAGTCAGAGGGGGGTTTTGGTTGGGATAATGGATCTTTTTAAGGGACACTCTTTATGAACTAAAAAAAAAATTGCCTTTACGAAGTGAAGAAGAGTATTGGGGTTGGTTTTAAGAAAGAATATAGGCCTAATTTAAGGGGGTGTATGAAATAAGTAAGTAAAAAATTTTATAGACGAAAGAAGGTGTTGGGATTAAGGTACAGTCCAGGCTCGGGGTGCAGCCCCGGGGAGAGGGTGCTTCTATGGTGGCTCCCTCAATATATAAGTGGAATGGACGTGGATACAAGGGCGTATTTTACTGCGGCAACTATGATTATTGCGGTACCAACTGGAATAAAAGTGTTTAGTTGGTTGGCCACTGTTTATGGCGGAACTTTGAGATTAGATACTCCTATGCTTTGGGCCATAGGTTTTGTTTTTTTATTTACGCTAGGGGGTTTGACGGGGGTTGTATTAGCGAATAGTTCTCTAGATGTTGTTTTACACGACACATATTATGTCGTGGCCCATTTTCATTATGTGTTGTCTATGGGGGCGGTTTTTGCTATCTTTGGTGGTTTTTATTATTGAGTGGGGAAATTTACTGGGTATTGTTATAATGAATTTTATGGTAAAGTTCACTTTTGGTTGATATTTGTGGGGATTAACTTGACCTTTTTTCCACAACATTTTTTAGGTTTAACCGGTTTTCCAAGACGATATTCGGATTTTGCAGATAGTTTTGCTGGTTGAAATCTTGTGAGTTCTCTCGGTTCGGCGATCGTTTTGGTAGGGATTGTTTGGTTTCTGTATATTATCTATGATCTCTATATTCGAGAAGAGCCATTTGTGGGCTGAGTTGATAATATGGGGTTGGGTGGGGCTTCTTTAGAATGGGTCCACATTTCTCCTCCTCTCTCTCATACTTATATGGAAAACACTTCTCTTTTAAAATTAGAAAAAAATGAATAGTTTAGGATATTTAACAAATAGCGATTTATTCGCGCTTCATACAGTAATTGGGAGGGAGTGTCTCCGGTCCTTTTAGAGCACAATTCGACATAAAGTGGTTTTGAAGGTGCGGGGCAGTTTTCTGGTAAATATTTAAGAACAGTCTTTTAAAGTTGGGAGTAGTGTTTTTTAAGTTTGTTGGAGGGGGCTTTTTTAATGCAAACTATTTTATGTCACCCCTATCATTTAGTCGAGCCCTCTCCCTGGCCATGTTTGGGAGCTGGAGGGGCCTTTTTTATTACTGTGGGTAGTGTTGTGTACTTTCACTATGGTATAGGTCCAGTTATGTATATAGGAGTTTTGGTGGTTGTGATAATTATGTTTGTTTGGTGGCAAGATGTTATTAGAGAGTCTACTTTCCAGGGGTATCACTCTTTGGTGGTTAAACAAGGGATGAGATATGGAATGCTTTTATTTATATTATCTGAAGTTCTTTTCTTTTTTTCTTTTTTTTGGGCTTTTTTTCATAGTAGTTTAGCCCCCGCTGTTGAGCTGGGTGTCGTTTGACCCCCTCAGGGAGTAAATCCACTAAATCCTTTTTCAGTTCCTTTATTAAATACTGCTGTTTTATTAAGCTCTGGTGTTACAGTCACTTGGGCTCACCATGCTATAATTAGTGATAAAGAAAAAGAGGCCATTAGGGGTCTGTCATTTACTATTTTTTGGGGTATTTTGTTTACGGGGCTACAAGCAATTGAGTATTATGAGGCGCCTTTTGCTATCTCGGACTCGGTTTATGGTTCTACTTTTTTTGTGGCAACTGGGTTTCATGGTCTTCATGTTATAATAGGGACCACCTTTTTGACTGTTTGTTTGGTTAGACTAAAATCTAATCAATTTACTTATCGTCAACATGTTGGATTTGAGGCGGCCAGCTGGTATTGGCATTTTGTGGATGTGGTGTGATTATTTTTATATCTTTGTATTTATTGATGGGGTTCATAGCCTTTCTGAAACCGGGGGGTGGGTTTTATTACAAGAGAAAATTGGGTGCAGATGTTAAATAGTTTTTTTTATATCGTCAATATATGCGGAAAGAGAGATACCCCGGAACCTTGACACTTGGGTTTGCAGGACGCGGCGGATCCTGTGATGGAGGAGATAATTTTTTTTCACGATCAGATTATGTTCTTATTGGTTATTATTATTATAGTGGTGTTATGGTTGATCGTTGAGGCTTTAAATGGTAAGTCTTATGATAGAAATTTGATTGACGGGACTCTATTAGAGATAGTCTGGACAATTATTCCGGCTATAATATTGGTTTTTATAGCCTCTCCTTCTTTAAAACTATTATATTTGATGGATGAGGTTGTGGGCCCTGTTTTGACAATTAAAGCAATTGGACACCAATGGTATTGATCTTATGAATATTCAGATTATCAAGAAGAAACGTTGGAGTTTGATTCTTATATGGTTCCAACATCGGATTTAAATAGTGGAGATTTTAGGCTATTAGAAGTAGATTATGGATTGATTGTTCCTATCAACACGCATGTCAGAATCTTGGTAACTGCTGCGGATGTCTTACATTCGTTCGCTGTCCCTGCACTGGGTTTAAAAATAGATGCGGTTCCGGGTCGATTAAATCAAGCGGGGCTCTTTGTTAAAAGACCGGGATTGTTTTATGGTCAATGTTCGGAACTTTGTGGGGCAAATCATTCTTTTATGCCCATAGTAATAGAGGCAGTTTCTTTAGACAGATATATCAATTGGATATTATCTTTGTCTCAAGACAAGGCAGGCTTTTAACGGGTTTTAGTGGAACTTGGGGCGCGTCCGGCCAGCATTATATGTTCATGCCAGATATTTCGAATATACTAGGGCCCTTATTAATGGGTTTTGAACGGCTCCGGAGCTGTCTATTTGGCACGATGTCGGGCCTGCCTAAAGACGCGGGTGTTTCTTGATGTATTTGTTTGAAGAGAGGTAGCGGCTGGGCTCACACTCCTGGATTTAATTTAATTTTGTGGGTGGAGTGAATAATAAGCGCTTTTACATTGGGAGCGGCGATTGTCAGCATAAATGGTTTTATTTTAAAACCTTCGGTTTTTATACTATTGATTATAGGCGGAGTGGGGGTGGGCCTTTCTTTTTTCTTTGAGTTTTTGTGGAATTTCTTATATGTAGGGGGGTATGGTGAGTTATGGATTATAAATAGTTGGACCGAGATGGCTAAATTAATTATTATTATAGGTTCTGTTGCTGTTTTATTGATGGTGGACCCGGGAAAGCTAGTCTTTCTGAAGTTTTCTTTTTTTCAAACAAATGGCCACTTACCTGTTTTAATTTTAATGGTAGCATTTGGGAGTCTTTGTCTAGTTTCTTCTAGTAATTGACTTTCTGTTTTTTTGGCCATTGAACTATCCACTCTTTCCCTCTTTATATTAGCTGCTCAAGGGGGGGGGTCTGGACATAGTGCGGAGGCTGGTTTGAAATATTTTGTATTAGGTGCACTTTCCTCCGGTTTATTTTTATTTGGGTGTGCTCTATTGTGTGGGTTAACGGGGGGGGTTCATATATCATATATAAATTTAGTACTTAATTCAGGGTGTTCTCTCTCCGAGGCCCGGGTTCCTATAGGAATCTTATTAATAGTGGTGGCTCTCCTATTTAAACTGTCTGTCGCCCCTTTTCATATGTGGGCGCCCGATGTGTATGATGGGGCACCTACAATTACGACCGCCCTGTTGACCATAGTACCTAAAGTTGGCGTCTTTTCTATTTTGGTGTCTATTGGGCCGGCTGTAAATATTTTGTTAGTTGGGACTATTTTTTCGCTGCTTGTAGGGGCGCTCGGTGCTTTAAATCAAACCAAGGTTAAACGGTTGTTGGCTTACAGTGGTGTTGGACATATGGGGTTTGTACTTTGGGGGATAGGGATTGGGTCGTTTGAGAGCATTCAGGCTAGTTTAGTGTATATGGTTTTGTATGTAACAATGTCTATTTGTGTTTTTACTATAATATTGGCTTTAGGTACTGTAAAGAGTTTAATTGTAGAGTTTAGTGGGCTTTCGAGGAGATTACCTATTTTGGCTTTAACCTTGGCTTTGACTTTTCTTTCGATTGCTGGAATTCCCCCTTTAGTGGGGTTTTTAGGTAAGTGGTTGGTTCTACTATCTGGTGTGGTTTATCAGTATTATTTAATCTTTATTTTGGCTGTGGTTTGTTCTGTAGTGGCGGGTGTTTATTATGTTAGAATAGTCAAAATTATTTATTTTCAGGCCAGCTATTCTCTTTTAATTAGTTCAAAAACGCTTAAAAAAGAAAATAGAATAAATTTAAGAAAAGCTTTGTTAATTGGTGTTGGTTCGTATATTATTGGATTTACAATGCCCTCTCCTAATTTATGGTTACAATTGGCTCATTGGGCGGTAGGGGGGTTGTTTTAATGGAGAGCGGTGTAATTACTTTTTTTGCTTTTTAAAATAGTTTCTTAAATAGAGGGGGGTTTAATGGCTTTTGTTCTTATTTGTTAGATATTAGTAGGTATACTTTTTATTGTTTAGTGGGGTTCTGTTTAAATATTTTTAAAAATCCTTTGGTTTTGGGGAACTAGGAATATACGTGTCTTTCTTATACATGCTAGTGGATGACGGTTAAAGAGGGGACAAAACGTGCGAACAGGTGAGGAAACCCGAGAGCTAAGTTTTGGGGCGGGGCTGGAGTCGTATTAGGTCGAAGGTGGTATAAAAGACCACCTTGCCCAGGATGCGTGGCTTTAAACTGGAAGCCATCTTTTCACTGAAGCAAAGGGAGGGCTCAAAAAGGGGGCGGAAAGCTCCTGAGGCAGCAGTATATAACTTTATGCAATGTACGAAAGTGCGACATAGAAGGGGCGTATTACTTAATCTGTCTAATTAAGTGCCAGCAGACGCGGTGAAACTTAAGGATTAGTATTATAGGAAAAAGCGTAAAGGGTGTGAGGGGCTTATCCCGACAAGAGGGTAAATGGAATTTTTCTGTAGGGGTAGAATGTGAAGATAGAAAAAAGAACTCTAAACGCGAAGGCAATTTATCTCATGGGAGGTACGCCAACTGCTCCGTTGTTACACGAAAATATGGGGAGCAAACAGGATTAGAGACCCTGGTAGTCTATATTGTAAATAATGAAGAAGATGTGAGGCAATCCTAAAAGGCAATAAATTTTTCGCTTGAGTAGTATGATCGCAAGATTTAAATTCAAAAAACTTGGCTGTTCACTGCTATAATCAGAGGAGCGTGTCGTTTAATTCGATAGTCCGCGAGAAACCTTACCCAAACTTGAATTCGCCCATTTAACAGGTATTGCATGGCCGTCGTCAATTTGTGTATTAAATGTAAAACGGATTCAACCCAGTGGTTGGCACCCCATCGTCTTCGGAGCGTTGTCATTATTGGATGAAGTCAGGTCTTATTGTCCTAATGTTTGGGGATTAGATGCGCTACATTTTCTTATACAATGGGAGATTTTGAAGGTGGAACCCTAAAGTAAGAGTTCGGGAGGTGGCTGGAAGATAGCTGAAAGTTGTATTTGATAGTAATTAGAAAGTAGAGCGTTCTGGTGAAATTGACGCAGTATTAGTACAAATAGCCCGTCGTCTTGGTCAAGAAGGGTTACTCAAATGCCCCCTGTTGTTGGGGTGTAGTGTTACTTTGAGATGGAGTAAGTCGTAACATAGTAAGGGTGGGGGAACTGGCTCTTGGGAATGCTCTTATTATGAGTGTTTTGGCGAAAAAAAAGAAGATGGGACCTAATGTTATTTATTTCTATGATTTAAATGATTATTTGTTAGTATCAACGTATGTGCTTTATGCATTAAATCCAGCAGAGCCTGGGATGGGTATTTATATTCTGCATGATTCTTCTATTTTACAAATAAATGAAGCTTTTCCTATTGGTTTTAATATGGCACAAAGGGCTTTTAATGCTGCCCTTCATAATGCAATGCTTTCAGATGAGTTATTTTGTAGGTCTCATCTAAATTATATTGAGGGAATGAATCACTTAAGACAGGCATCTCATGAAATGTATGAGGGTTTGGATCTTTTTAGAATGTGTCGGTTTTTAGAGTCCTTTAGAAGCTCTAATCTGAGTCCTACCCAGGAACAAGAGTTATGCCACCTTTTACAAAGGGGTTTTGAAGGGGTACAGAGGAGGCTAGACGAGGCTAGTATTAGTCTGGCTACGGCACAAGAGCCGCTAAGCAGGGCCTTTTTGGAGGAGAATCTGGCAGAAGAGGGGGTAAGGGCTTTTCATTTTAATCTTTCTACGGCACTAGAGGTGCTATCGTACTAGAGGCGCTGAGAGCTTCCAGATAATAATTATACCTCGGGGCTAGAGTTATTAAGAGCTTCACATATCAACTCTGCCTCGGGGGACCCCCCATATTAATTATACCGAGGAATTAGAGTTGGGAAGATTTCCGCCTATTGGCTAGTTTAATTTTAACTGAGTTATGTTTGTTGTTTTGTTTGAAAAATGGTCTAAATCTGGTTTTTTTTTTACTTTTTATGGGGGTGGCTTCTGTGATGGGAATACCTCGAGAAGAGGGGGAGCAATTAAAAAGAGTGGCCCTAGAGTGGGGACTAGCTATTTTGGTTTGCACTTTAGTTTTGTGAAGCGTTTTTGATGCGGAGGGCCAATTTCAAATTATCAATCAAATAGAGTGAATTCTCTCCCCAATCTTAAATTTTCAATGGGGTCTGGTTATTTTAGCTTTAGACGGAGTCTCCTTATTTTTTTTTATTTTGACTGCGTTATTGATACCAATTTGTATCTTAATTAGTTGAAAGTCAATTAAATATTTGTTTAAAGAGTTTTTATTGTGTTTATTATTTTTAGAGGCTCTATTAATTGGAGTGTTTTTAGTACTTGATTTACTTTTATTCTATATTTTGTTTGAGGGAATATTAATTCCCATGTTCCTTTTGATTGGTGTTTGAGGTTCAAGAGAAGAAAAGGTGCGTGCTTCTTATTATTTTTTTTTTTATACTTTCGCTGGGTCAGTGTTTATGCTTTTTGGCGTATTTCAATTATATAGAAACACAGGAACAACCGATTATCAAATATTATTAAATATCCAACTCCCTTTTTGTGCTCAAAAATGAATATTGGTAGGGGTTTTTTTTAGTTTGGCGGTTAAAATCCCGCAAATACCCTTTCATATTTGATTACCCCAAGCTCATGTGGAGGCCCCAGTTTCTGGTTCGGTAATATTGGCGGGAATATTGTTAAAGTTAGGGGGCTATGGGTTCTTGCGGTTTTCTTGGGCGATTTTACCAGCAGCCTCGGAATATCTGGCTCCTCTAATAGTCATGCTAGGTGTAGTTGCTATTATTTATGGAAGCCTAATTACTTGTCGGCAAGTGGATTTTAAGCGGCTTATTGCTTATTCTTCCGTAGCACACATGGGGTTGGTGCCTTTAGGTTTATTTTCTCATACAATAGAGGGGTTGGTGGCGGCGGTCTTTATGATGTTGGCCCATGGTTTTGTTAGTTCGGCTCTTTTTATTGCTATTACTTATTTGTATGAACGTCACCATACTCGTCTTATTAAATATTATCGGGGGGTGACTCTTACAATGCCAATTTTTGTTACTATAATGATGATTTTGTCATTAACTAATATGGGAATTCCCTTAAGTTGTAATTTTGTTGGAGAACTTTTTTCATTGTTAGCTGCTGTTGAATATAATTTGGGGCTTGGGGTTTTAGTTACTTCAGGTATGGTTTGGTCGGCGGCGTATTCTCTTTATTTATATAATCGAATTAGTTTTGGGGGTGGTTCCAATTATCTTCTTTTTACTAGAGATTTAAATCGGGGTGAGCTTTTAGCCGTTTCCCCTTTAGTAATAGGAATTGGGGGGGGGGGAATAATACCTTCAATAATTATAGACCCCGTAAAAAATGCGATAGTATTTAGCCCGGGGGGGGTGTAGTTGTTTAGTGTTGGTTGGACTGATTGGGGTGGGCTTTCATGTGTTAGCGTTTGTAATTGTGGGCTCTGGGATAATGGTGATATCAACCCTTAGCCCAGTTCATTCTATTTTTTGGTTGATCGTTGTTTTTGTGGGCTCTGCCGCCCTTTTTCTTTTATTAGGGGTAGACTTTGTTGCTTTAATGTTTTTAATAATCTATGTGGGGGCCATTGCTATTTTGTTTTTGTTTGTAATTATGCTGTTGAATTTAACCGATTTCCTGCCGGCTTTTCGATGGGGGGGGGGAGAGGCCGATATGACAAATTATGCCCCTATTGGTTTAACAATTGGAACTTTTTTTTTTTCGGAAGTGGCTTCAAGTTGATTAATAGTGGGGGGCCCCTATGCTCATCGAACCTCTTTTTGGGGGGAGAGGGGGGGGGCTTGAGATTTGGCGTCTTCTTGGTTTTTAATGAAGTACCATAATATTGAAGCGCTTGGACGTATCTTATATATAGCTTGTTATTATTTATTTATTTTAGCTAGTCTTATACTATTGGTGGCAATGATAGGGGGTATAGTATTAACTCAAGAAGTTGGGGCAGAAGTAGGGCCTCTGGCGAAGAAACAAGAGATTTTTCTTCAGACTAGTCGTGCTTATGACAAATTGAGTTAGGGGCCCGGGTAGTTTTTAAAAAATTTTCTATAAATAGCACGTTTTAAGTTTGGGGCGAAGGATAGCTTTTTTCTGGATTATAGTAAAACCAGATGTAGGATTCCTCTTTAGATGTGTGCAATAAAAGTTTTATATATACAGGGGCCAGGATACGAAAAATAATTAAATTGTCTTTTTGACATGGGAGTTGTGCTTCAGTCCGAAGATTGCTCTTTCCAGATAGAATATAAATGAGTGGCGCTTATTTTGATCAATTTAAAGTAGTGGGTCTGATCGTTTTGACGAATTCATCAATGATGATGATAATTGCAGCGATTGTCGTTTTATTATTGTTTAGAGGAGCTCAATTAATCCCGGATAGATGGCAATCTATTATTGAATCCATCTATGCCCATTTTCATGGTGTCGTAAAAGATAACTTAGGGTCGGAGGGATTAAAGTATTTTGCCTTTATTATTTCTCTTTTTTTTTTCATAGTGTTTTTGAATATGTTAGGCTTATTTCCTTATGTCTTTACTCCTACAGTTCATATAGTAGTTACATTGGGCCTATCATTTTCAATAATAATAGGTGTGACTTTAGCCGGGCTTTGGGGGTTTGAATGGGATTTTTTTAGTATATTAATGCCGGGCGGTGCTCCTTTGGGTCTGGCGCCCCTTTTAGTATTAATAGAAACGGTAAGTTATATGTCTAGAGCTATTTCCTTAGGAGTTCGTCTGGCAGCTAATTTGTCGGCTGGGCATCTATTATTTGCTATTTTAGCTGGATTTGGTTTTAATTTGTTAATGGTTAATGGGCTTGTAGGCTTTTTTCCTTTATTAATAATGGTTTTTATAACATTATTAGAAGTGGCGGTTGCAGTAATTCAGGCGTATGTATTTTGTTTATTAACTACTATTTATTTGGCGGACACAATCGTATTACATTAATTGAGAAGGGGTTGCTCTTTAGTGGGGAGTCTGGTTTATAGATTGTTAGATGAAAAAATTTGCTCTTATACTTTATCAAACAAATAGAGTGTGTTGGGGCGCCTCGCTCTATTAAAAGTAAATAAGTTGTAAAGTAGAAGATAGAGTCCTGTCTATTATGAGAGTAGTAGTGGGCTGAAGTGGGCCTTCAGTTAATTTTAACACCAACTCCGGTCTCTGCCCTGATTCATGCGGCCACTATGGTAACGGCGGGTGTTTTTTTATTAATTAGATCTTCTCCCTTTTTAGAGCAAGCCCCGCTGGCTCTAATGGTTGTAACAATTATTGGGTCTCTAACAGTGTTTATGGCAGCTACAGTTGGAATGGTTCAAAATGATTTAAAAAAAGTGGTCGCTTATTCGACTTGTAGTCAATTGGGGTATATGGTGGTGGCTTGTGGGATCTCCCATTACTCCATAGGCCTATTTCATTTAATGAATCATGCTTTTTTTAAGGCTCTATTGTTCTTAAGTGCTGGGTCTGTAATTCATGCTTTGTCTGACGAACAAGATCTAAGGAAGATGGGGGGGTTGGTAGGGCCCATCCCCCTTACTTATATAATGGTCGTTCTTGGCTCTTTGTCTTTAATGGGGTTTCCTTATTTAACAGGGTTTTATTCTAAAGATTTAATTTTAGAGTTGGCCCACGATCAATATTATTTAACTTTTGCTTATTGATTGGGGGCCTTTTCTGCCTTATTAACCGCCCTCTATTCGACTCGATTGGTTTATTTAGCTTTTTTATCTAATACCAACTCTAGAAAGGAGGTTTTTATGCGTGTTCATGAGGGCTCTTGAAGTTTAGTTTTCCCTCTAGTTTTGTTAGCTTTAGGGAGTCTTTTTGTGGGTTATTTGGCTAAAGAGGCGATTTGATCTTTTCAAATAACAATCTCCCCTATTGTTCCCAGCTCTATTAAATTAATGCCGGTCTTTCTTAGTTTGGGGGGGATTACATTTGTTATTGCGCTTTATTATTATTTGGCACATCTTTTTAGGACACCCCCTTCGTCTATTGGTCGAATAAGTTATACTTTTTTATGCTCTGCTTGGCAGTTCAATTATATTTTAAATCATTTTTTGGTGGAGAGGGTGTGAGTGGGGGGTCATTTAATTTCGCATCGGACCATCGATAAAGGCACATTAGAGTTGGTGGGCCCCAAGGGGGTGTCTTACTTTTTAATTAAATTAACGCAAGGTCTTAGTAATTTTCAATCGGGTTTGGTTTTTAACTATGCTTTAGTTATATTGATTGGTCTTGTCCCTTTTATTTGGGGAGTTGTCTAACTCTCTTATTAATGTTTTTATCGCATCCAAGGAGGGGGCTTTTTTTAAAACATAGGTAGGCGGGGGTTGTAAGGTGAAAGCCAATTGAGGGGGTTAGGTTAAAGTAGACTGTTAGCCTTCAAAGCTAAAGATGTGGGTGCAAGTCCCACCCCCCCTGATCGGGATTTAATGAAAAAAAGAGGAAATAACACATGATGAATTGAGTCTAGGTTGTAAATAATGGGTTTGTGGGGGGAAAAGAGAGTTTTTCATAAATAAAAAAAATA